ACTTTTTTACGATTACGGGGTTTATTGGAATATGAAATCCAACCCTGGAAATACAGAATCCCAATTTTTTTTACTACCCGGAGCTTCGATACATTTCGAAATCGAGAGATGTCTACCGGGGGAGGTTCTATCAGACAACAATTAGCCAATCTAGATTTACGAATTATTATAGACTATTCATTGGTAGAATGGAAAGAATTGGAGGAAGAGGAACCCACAGGGAATGAATGGGAAGATCGAAAAGTTGGAAGAAGAAAAGATTTTTTGCTTAGACGCATGGAATTGGCTAAGCATTTTATTCGAACAAATATAGAACCAAAATGGATGGTTTTGTGTCTATTACCAGTTCTTCCTCCTGAGTTGAGACCAATCTATCATATAGATGAGGATAAACTAGTGACCTCGGATATTAATGAAATCTATAGAAGAATTATCTATCGGAATAATACTCTTACAGATCTATTAACAACAAGTATAGCTACGCCAGAAGAATTAATAATATCTCAGGAAAAATTGCTACAAGAAGCCGTGGATGCACTTCTTGATAATGGAATCTGCGGACAACCAATGAGGGATGATCATAATAGAGTTTACAAGTCGCTTTCAGATGTAATTGAAGGCAAAGAAGGAAGAGTTCGCGAGACTCTGCTTGGTAAACGGGTCGATTATTCGGGGCGGTCCGTGATTGTCGTGGGCCCTTCACTTTCATTACATCGATGTGGATTGCCTCGCGAAATAGCAATAGAACTTTTCCAGGCATTTGTAATTCGTGACCTAATTAGAAAACATCTTGCTTCGAACATAGGAGTTGCTAAGAGTCAAATTCGGAAAAAAAAACCGATTGTATGGGAAATACTTCAGGAAATTCTGGATGACCATCCTGTATTGCTGAATAGAGCGCCTACTCTGCATAGATTAGGCATACAGGCATTCCTCCCCGTTTTAGTGGAAGGACGCGCTATTTGTTTACATCCATTAGTTTGTAAGGGCTTCAATGCAGACTTTGACGGGGATCAAATGGCTGTTCATGTGCCTTTATCTTTGGAGGCTCAAGCAGAGGCACGTTTACTTATGTTTTCTCATATGAATCTTTTGTCTCCAACTATTGGGGATCCCATTTCGGCACCAACTCAAGATATGCTTAGTGGACTCTATGTCTTAACGAGTGGAAATCGTCGGGGTATTTGTGTAAATAGGTATAATCCATGTAATCGTAGAAACTATCAAAATGAAGATAATAACTATAAGTATACAAAAAAAAAAGAACCCTTTTTTTGTAATCCCTATGATGCAATTGGAGCTTATCGGCAAAAACGAATCAATTTAGGTAGTCCTTTGTGGCTGCGGTGGCGACTAGATCAACGCGTTATTGCTGCAAGAGAAGTTCCCATCGAAATTCACTATGAATCTGTGGGGACCTATTATGAGATTTATGGACACTATCTAATAGTACGAAGTATAAAAAAAGAAATTCTTTATATATATATTCGAACCACTCTTGGTCATATTTCTCTTTATCGAGAAATAGAAGAAGCCATACAGGGGTTTTGGCAGGGCTGTTGTAATTCTATGCTACCAACGGGAATTCGAGTCTCTCCGGGTTAACTAGGACCATAATTGCGGAATTTCTACGTGAATCAAGATCTAGAAAAGGAAGTTTTCCAATCACTGACTCAAGCCCATTGTCAAATTCTACTCAGCGCAATATGGAGGTACTGATGGCAGAACGGCCCACTCAGGTCTTTCACAATAAAGTGATAGACGGAACTGCCATGAAACGACTTATTAGTCGATTTATTGATCACTATGGAATAGGATATACATCACATATCCTGGATCAAGTAAAGACTCTGGGTTTCCGACAAGCTACCGCCGCATCCATTTCATTAGGAATTGATGATCTTTTAACAATACCTTCTAAAAGATGGCTAGTTCAAGACGCTGAACAACAAAGTTTTATTTTGGAAAAACACCATCATTATGGGAATGTACACGCGGTAGAAAAATTACGTCAATCGATCGAAATATGGTATGCCACAAGTGAATATTTGCGACAAGAAATGAATCCTAATTTTCGGATGACCGATCCTTTTAATCCAGTCCATATAATGTCTTTTTCGGGAGCCAGAGGAAATGCTTCTCAGGTACATCAATTAGTAGGTATGAGAGGATTAATGTCGGATCCCCAAGGGCAAATGATTGATTTACCCATCCAAAGCAATTTACGCGAAGGACTCTCTTTAACAGAATACATTATTTCTTGCTACGGAGCCCGTAAAGGGGTTGTGGATACCGCTATCCGAACCTCAGATGCAGGATATCTCACGCGCAGACTTGTTGAAGTAGTTCAACACATTGTTGTACGTCGAACAGATTGTGGCACCGTTCGAGGTATTTCTGTAAGTCCTCGAAATGGAATGATGGCGGACAGGATTTTTATCCAAACATTAATTGGCCGTGTATTAGCAGATGATATATATATAGGTTCGCGATGTATTGCTACTAGAAATCAAGATATTGGGGTTGGACTTGTCAGTAGATTCATAACTTTTAGAGCACAACCAATCTCTATTCGAACCCCCTTTACTTGTAGGAGTACATCTTGGATTTGTCAATTATGTTATGGCCGGAGTCCAGCTCATGACGACCTGGTCGAATTGGGAGAAGCCGTAGGTATTATTGCAGGTCAATCTATTGGAGAACCGGGCACTCAATTAACATTAAGAACTTTTCATACCGGCGGAGTATTCACAGGGGGTACTGCAGAACATGTGCGAGCCCCTTCTAATGGAAAAATAAAATTCAACGAGGATTTGGTTCATCCGACACGTACACGTCATGGACATCCTGCTTTTCTATGTTCTAGAGACTTGTATGTAACTATTGAGAGTGAAGATATTATACACAATGTGTGTATTCCGCCCAAAAGTTTTCTTTTAGTTCAAAACGATCAATATGTAGAATCAGAACAAGTGATTGCTGAGATTCGTGCGAGAACATCCACTTTGAATTTGAAAGAGAAGGTTCGAAAACATATTTATTCTGACTCAGAGGGCGAAATGCACTGGAATACTGATGTGTACCATGCACCTGAATTTACATATGGTAATATTCATCTCTTACCAAAAACAAGTCATTTATGGATATTATTAGGGGAGCCCTGGAGATACAGTCTAGGCCCCTGTTCGATCCACAAGGATCAAGATCAAATGAACGCTTATTCTCTTTCTGTCAAGCCAAGATATATTGCTAACCCCTCAGTAACTAATAATCAAGTGAGACACAAATTTTTTAGTTCGTATTTTTCTGGTAAAAATCAAACAGGAGATAGGATTCCTGATTATTCAGAACTTAATCGAATGACATGTACGGGTCGTTATAATCTCAGATATCCGGCCATTCTCGACGGCAATTCTGATTTATTGGCAAAGAGGCGAAGAAATAGATTCATCATTCCACTCGAATCGATTCAAGAAGGCGAGAACCAACTAATACCTTCTTCAGGTATCTCAATGGAAATCCCCAGAAATGGTATTCTCCGTAGAAATAGTATTCTTGCTTATTTCGATGATCCTCGATATATAAGAAAGAGCTCAGGACTTACTAAATATGAGACTAGAGAACTGAATTCAATCGTCAACGAAGAGGATTTGATTGAGTATCGAGGAGTCAAGGTATTTTGGCCAAAATACCAAAAGGAAGTAAATCCATTTTTTTTTATTCCCGTGGAAGTCCACATTTTGGCCGAATCTTCTTCCATAATGGTACGGCACAATAGTATTATTGGGGCAGATACACAAATCACTTTAAATAGAAGAAGTCGGGTAGGCGGATTGGTCCGAGTGAAGAAAAAAGCAGAAAAAATCAAACTGATAATCTTTTCTGGAGATATCCATTTTCCTGGAAAGACAAATAAGGCATTCCGATTGATACCACCAGGAGGGGGAAAACCAAATTCCAAAGAATACAAAAAATTGAAAAATTGGCTTTATATCCAACGAATGAAACTTTCCAGGTATGAAAAAAAGTATTTTGTTTTGGTTCAACCTGTAGTCCCATATAAAAAAACGGATGGTATAAATTTAGGAAGACTTTTCCCGCCGGATCTCTTGCAGGAAAGTGATAATCTACAACTTCGAGTTGTCAATTATATCCTTTATTACGACCCAATTCTTGAAATTTGGGACACAAGTATTCAATTAGTTCGGACTTCTTTAGTGTTGAATTGGGACCAAGACAAAAAGATCGAAAAGGCCTGTGCTTCCTTTGTTGAAATAAGGACAAATGGTTTGCTTAGATATTTTCTAAGAATCGACTTAGCGAAGTCACCTATTTCTTATACCGGAAAAAGGAACGATCTGTCGGGTTCAGGATTGATCTCTGAGAAGGGATCAGATCGCGCTAATGTCAATCCGTTTTCTTCCATTTATTCCTATTCCGAGGCAAGGATTCAAGAATCCCTTAATCCAAATCAAGGAACTATCCATACGTTGTTGAATCGAAATAAGGAATCTCAATCTTTGATAATTTTGTCATCATCCAATTGTTTTCGAATAGGCCCATTCAACGATGTAAAATCTCCCAATGTGATAAAGGAATCAATCAAAAAGAACCCCCTAATTCCAATTAGTAATTCCTTGGGCCCGTTAGGAACAGGCTTTCCAATTTATAATTTTGATTTATTTTCCCATTTAATAACCCATAATCAGATCTTGGTAACTAACTATTTGCAACTTGACAATTTAAAACAGATTTTTCAAATACTTAAATATTATTTACTGGATGAAAATGGTCAAATTTATAATCCCTATTCATGCAGTAACATCATTTTGAATCCATTCCATTTGAATTGGTATTTTCTCCATTACAATTATTGTGAAGAGACATCTACAATCGTTAGTCTTGGGCAGTTTCTTTGTGAAAATGTATGTATAGCCAAAAAAGGACCGCATTTAAAATCGGGTCAAGTTCTAATTGTTCAAGTTGACTCTGTGGTAATA